CTGACTACTTGATTAAATGTGGAGGAAAGTGGGATAAATGGCCGATACTACTGGAAGGATTCCTCTTTGGATAATAGGTACTGTAACTGGTATTCCTGTGATCGGTTTAATTGGTATTTTCTTTTATGGTTCATATTCCGGATTGGGCTCATCCCTGTAGTAATCGTATATTAATTGGGTTTTCGAAATGAAAAAAGCGTAAGAACTCAACGGGATCCACTCTTTCTTTAACGAAATCGAGTGGATCCTGTTGAGTTCTTAATAATTCTAATATTTTTTATTCAGATAAATGACTAAAAATGGATAACTTTTTCCGATGTTTTAAAAAACTCCATTTCATTTTTTTTTACAAGTTAATTGAATAAATGAAATTAGTTTAACCAAATTCCCCAATTTCCTCTCTTTTTTTTGTTCACTACGTATTTTATATTATATGCAATAAATAAAATATTCTATGTCAAAAATATGTCATAAAGGTTCTAAGTTGTAAAAAATCGAAACTAAGATATACGATTTTTTCAGGAAGGGGGTTAAAAAAGATTATTTTATTAATATTTTTTTTTAGAATATTTATATTTCAACACAAACAAGAAGGAATAGAAATCGGACTCTAGGAAAAGATAAGTAATCCCTCCTAGAGTCTCGTTTCCCGATTTGAATTCTATTTTGCTTAAAATTATCTGTCTATATATATTTGATGGTTAGTATCAAATAAAATTTTATTGTATTTTACAATAGAAAAATATTTCAATAATAGAGAGTTCTATTATAGAAAATGGAAATCGGAAAAAAAAACAGTGACATAATCATAATATTCGAATTTATTGTGGGGTTGATGATAATATCCGAATTTATTTATTGTGGGGTTGAAAAAAAAAAAAATAAAGTCAAATAGTCTTCCTGACAATATACATACTCGAACTTATTTGTATTACGTTACAAGGAACTTTTTAAATATAGTTTTAAATATAGTCTAAAAAGACTAGACAGAAGCAAAGATCTTTTCATAATTTTTTTATTCTATCTATTATACAGAATAGAATTACATAAATTATTAACAAAAATTGAGTTATTTTTACGAGTTTAATATGTTGATAAATACGCGGGCCTAAAAATTCATTTCGGACAATTGAACCTTCTCGAATTGTTTCTTCTTAAGAACTAAAAAGATTTGTGCTAAAATAATAGATGCCAAGAAGAACAAGAGACCTTGGACACGTAACGGATCTTGAAGTACTATTTCCGCATCCCCCTGACCAAATCCACCCACATTAGGATTACTTGTTAATGGCTGATCAAGTTTGATAGATTCACTTTCTGAAACAAGAAGTTCTGGTCCTGGAGGTATAATATCAATCACTTCACGTCCATCCAATGCATCCACTATAGTTATTTCATATCCCCCCTTTTCTTTTCGTATGATTTTTTTTATCATACCTGCTGCTGTAGCATTATAGACATTATTATTACTCTTGCTCCCGTCGAGATAAATCTGACCCCTTCCCCTGTTCCCGCCTACGTATATAGGATATTTTAAGAAATGAACATCTTTCTTAATAGTGGGATCCGGGGAAAGAATAGGAAAGGTGATTTCTTTATATTTCTGACCAGGAACAGGGCCTACCACAAGAATATTTTTTTTTGTAGGGCGATAGTTTTGAAAAGACAGATTACCTATCTTTTCTTTAATCTCAGGCGAAATACGATCGGGGGGTGCCAATTCAAAACCTTCCGGTAAAATAAGAACAGCCCCCACATTCAAAGCCCCTTTTTTACCATTAGCAAGAACTTGTTTCACTTGCATATCATAAGGAATTCGAACAACTGCTTCAAATACAGTATCGGGAAGTACCGCTTGTGGAACCTCAATATCCACGGGCTTATTAGCTAAATGGCAATTGGCACAGACAATACGACCGGTTGCTTCTCGCGGATTTTCATAACCCTGCTGTGCAAAAATTGGATATGCATTTGAAATGGGTGCTCGAATTATTATATATATCATGATCGATATGGAAATGGATCGAGTAATCTCTTCCTTTATCCAAGAAAAAGCATTTCTAATTTGCATGGTCTAATCATTGATCCTGAAAATTTCTACAATAAGGTTAGGTAGGTCACTCGCATAGTTCCCTATCCAAGATGAAGAACCCCTTTTTTATTTATTTAATTTTAAGGGGGGTTAAAAAGAAGGGAAAAAGAAAAGTTCTTTTTTTTAGCTAAAAAAAAGAACTTTAAATTAAAATTGCATAAGTGGATCGTTTTTTCAGTCAGTCATTCATTGAATGATAAATCACTACAAGTGATGGAGATACGCGATTTAAATAACGGAAAATCCAATATTTTAAAATTGTATCTAAAATGACTGGAAAAGTGGAAACAAGACCAGATATAATTTGATCATTTTGAGCAAATCCAAAATCTTTATACACGAAACCAATCATTAGTTCCCAACCATGGGTTGAATGAAATCCTATACATAAATCAGTTAATAGAAGAATAGAAAAAGCTTTTATTGTGTCACTTAAATTATATATAAATTCTCGAACCCAAGAGTTAATAAGAACAAGTTCTTTATTACCAAGAATAGAATAACCGCTTAAAATAAAGAAATAGATTATATTTGTCGAGAAATGCAAAATCGTATGAATACGATCTTCGTTGTGCGTTTTGATTAATTGGATGGTTTCTTTATAGATTCCAGTACGAAGGTTTTGTAGATGTGTTTCCGGACATTCCTTTAACATTTCATCTAAGAAAAACAGTTCCTCAAATTCTATGAATTTTTTTAGAATACTATTTTCTTGAATATCATTCAAGAAAATTTCGGATTGTCTAATATTCCACCAATTAATAAACCAAGATTCCAGACTTTTCTTAAATGTGAAAGAGATACACCAGGGCAAAAAGACTATAGATGTAAGATATAGAAGGGGAATGAATGTTTTCTTTTTTGTCATTTTTCGTATTTATTTAATGAACTCAACTTCATCTCATTCGTCAACTCTATATGATAATAATCTTTCTATGAAGTATAAGTCTTATTACAAGTCATAGAGCTTATATATAAATCTATATTCTATTCTCTCGTTTTTTTACTTGTAATTCCGGAGTTAGTCCTTGCCTTGTTTAATTTCGAAAGAATACATAAATCAAATAAGAAATCAAAAGAATTCACTGTCAATTCAAATGAAGAAAAAAATATTGTTTAGAAAGGATATCCATTGCTAAGATTCGAAGAAAAAATTATTACTTTTTATAAATACACGAAAGAGCACTTCGGGTTTTGAATAGAATAGTCGAATTTCGAAACCAAAGAACGTACCATCTATAAAATATAAAAATTGAAATATTTTGAAAAAAAAAAAGAAACTTTTTTTTTTTCAAAATATTTCAATCGCTACACGAAATAAATAGGACAATTCTGAGGCTTTTTGTGCAATTTCTAGTTAAGTCCAATTCGCGTCAGTACAAAAGTGGTACACCCAAGAATATAGCTAATTCGCCAGCTTTATGTGCAATTTCTGGTGGAGTCAAATTATCTTCAATACGAGTCAAGGGAATAAACCCCTGTTCTATGGTTTCCATATAAAGGATACTCTCATAAGTAAGGGTACGAGTAAAAATACCCCCTTCTTTAACCCCTGTTATTATTCTGATGGATTGAATCTCTTTCATAGGTACTTCGAGAATAATGCGACGATTTTTTCCAGGAAATCCCCAACGAAAAAAACATACTTTTCTCTCTTTTTTATCGAAGATATCATAACCACTACCTACATCCCACAAAATAGTGCACCATAAATAAAAACTTATAAAGAGACCCCCGATTCCATAGAAAGACATCGTCGCCCCTTGTGGAATAAATGGAAAATAAATATAGTCCGGAATAAATGGAAAATCACAAATTTCCTCAGACAAAAAGAAAAAATCCATACCAAGATAACTTGAAATTGCAACCAATAACAACCCTAATGAACCTAAAAAAATGATAAAGGCCCAAAAGAAATTGCTTATTTTTCGAGATTCGGTTATAGGATATACCCGTAGATGTTCTAATCGCAATATTATAGTCATATAATATTAAATCCAATTTTTATTTTATTATAATTTGACTTTCTTTTTCTTTGTTTGTTCCTAAAGTAACTTTCATCAACTGGCACTATTTTAATGTAAACCTTTAGGAGTAATTCATTGAATTGCTTCCAGATCTAAAAAAAATATATGAGATTTGTCCCTACTGACCCTATCTAAAAAATCTTGTTTTTTTGAACATGAAGAAATAAAGAAGCCATTGCAATTGCCGGAAATACTAGGCCCACTAAAGGAACAAAAATGGAAGGAAAGTTTATCATAAAATGGGTACCTCGATTTACTATTTGTACCTTATATATATAGATTATTATTGTTATTTTATATTTCTTTATTCTTATTTATATTGTTATAAAGATAGTCTATAATCACTAGAATTCCTATATGCTTATACTAAGTATATAGGAATTCTAGTGATTATAGCTAAGTCAATAGATATATAACTATATATGTAGAACTAAATCAATTGATAGATTTCGCCTTCTATTTCTAAAAGAAACAAACATATGTATGATAATACACCCTTTTATTATTCTTAGTATTTTTCTATTTTTCTTTTATTACTAGGATCCTGTATGTTTTCATTTTTTATTTTTGTCTCAGAATTTCTTTGACTAAAAAAAAAATTTTAGGCTATGCCTTATTTTTTTTTTTAGTCAAAGAAAAGAAATTATGGAATTGAAATAACTCACTCAGAACTCCCTTTAAAAGATTACGCGGTACGATTGAATCAAATAAGCCCTTATGGAATAAATATTCAGCCGCTTGGGAACCTTCGGGTACTGCCTTATTCAATGTTTGTTCAATTACTCTTTTACCCGCAAATGCAATATAAGCATTTGGTTCGGCAATAATGATATCCCCCAACATGCCAAAACTAGCTGTCACCCCACCAGTAGTAGGAGATGTAAGTATCGATACATAAAATAACTTTTTATTTGTTTGATAATCATATAAAGCAGAAGAGATTTTAGCCATTTGCATCAAGCTCAAACTTCCTTCTTGCATACGTGCTCCTCCGGACGCACATACCAGAATAAGAGGTAAAAGTTGATTGGTAGCATATTCTACCAAACGGGTGATTTTCTCACCTACTGCGGATCCCATACTACCCCCCATAAACTGAAAATCCATAATTCCAATTGCTACAGGAATACCATTAAGTTGACCTGTACCTGTTTGAACAGCCTCAGTTAATCCTGTTTTTCTTTGATAAGAATCAATACGATCTTGATAAGGTTCCTCTTCTGAATGAAATTCAATGGGATCCAGAGAAACTATGTCTTCATCCATAGGATTCCAAGTACCTGGATCAATCGAAAGTTCGATTCTATCTGAACTGCTCATTTTCAAATGATATCCACAGTGTTCACAAATATTCATTTTTGATTTAAAAAATTTTTTATAATTTAATCCATAACAATTTTCGCATTCAATCCACAAATGCTTATATTTTTCATTTTCATCGAGATTATTAGAACTTTCTCCTATAGTGGAATCACTATCATTTGTATCATTCGTGCTAGTTATTATACTAGAACTAGAATTCTCGCTTTCACTACAATTTCTGCCCTTACCAAAAATGTAACTATAAAAATAACTGTCATTATATTTGTCACTATCACCTAAAATGAAACTATCAATACAGATTTGAGAATGAAGATAACTATCAATGCAACTATTAATGTTATTATTCCAACTAAATTTAGTATCATACATGTAATGATCGTCATCACTCTTAGAAACATTATTCAGATAGCTAGAAAAAAAACTTCCCTGTTCACTTAGAAAAGAATGATCATTGTCAATCTCCAAAGTTTGATTTTCAATATCTAAATATATGGAATAACTGTTCCTCTTATTATCCCTAACTAAAAAAGTTTTATCAGATAGGAAATTCTGGATGTTCCTGACACCTACTAAATAATCAAAATAACTGTAACTAGAATTGTCACTATCATTCCAACTATGAATTTTTTTATTCATATCAGTTAAAATTTTGGGATCTTCACTTACACTGGTATTTTCAATAGGATCAAGACTATCCATTGATTTACTTAATTCACACCCGTATTCTAACTTCCTATTAAACAACATAAAATTGAACCACCATTTTTCCATAGAGTTTTTTCCTCTATTTACATAAAAATATAATAGATGTATAGTCATTGGATGAAAAAGAAAATAATAGAAATATTCCATTTTTAATATTCTATCTCATGTATTTACTATCAAAAAAAGTATATAAATCCAATAACTAGGATTAGTAACTTATAATAATAAAGAGCGAGTAGGTTTTAAAAATAAATGATAATAAAATAAAAAGAATAATAAATCACCTCATTGGGGGTAATGTATTTATAATTCATTTAATGATTATTCATTTGCTTTTTCCTATATTATATCTTTTATTTTTCTGGCTATAGAAAACAACATTCTATATAAACAACAAGAAATAAAAAATTAGGTATGAATATAACAAGAGAGCGGGGGGATAAAAGAGAAAAGAGTTTTCTAAATCTATATACAAGTCATCCACACCCCCCTTTTTTATTTCATTAATTGAATTTCGTTTGTTGATTCGAGCTAAGTTCCATAAAAACACCTGCCTTTTTTGAAATATCCTGAACAGTTCCTGTAGGTTGAGCGCCTTGTTCAAGGAAATATAGAATAACCGGAATATTTAAATAAGTTTGATTCTTTATTGGATCATAAAAACCCACTTTCCGAAGATCTCTTCCCTCTCTTCGGGATCGAACATCGATTGCAACGATTCGATAAACGGCTCATTGGGATAGATATAGATGAATAATGCACCCCCCCTAGAAACGTATAAGAAGTTTTATCCTCGTACGGCTCGCGAAAATTCAAAATTATATGTATGTATAAAATTATGATGTCAAATAGATCAATAAAATAATCAAATCAATTAAACTATGGCTTAAGTATTTTTTTTTCCTATTTTCTTTCTGAAAAAAAAAAAAAAATAACTCCTCATATTTGTAACCCCATAACTCAAATTGGATAATTCTCAAATAACTAAAAAGAAAACAAAGCCTTTAGCTATTTCATTTATTGAGTGGTCTCTACCCCCTTTTCTTGTCCCCTGTTTCTTTAGAATCCATTTTTTAGAATTTTTTTTTCTAATAGAATTGATGAGACAATTTGAAAATGGTATTTACTTGTTCCATGATCTTTTAGCTTTTCTTTGAATCATTGGGTTTAGACATTACTTCGGGAATCTTAAATCTTTTCAAAAATGGCAGCAACATACCATTTTTTCTTTCTCTGAAAGAATCATACAAATAGAAGGTTAATTCCCGCGGATACACTTTTGATCCAAATAGTTTTATTAATTCCAACCATTCCATTTTTTGTGAACTTTCCTCAAATAGGATCCTTTCGATTTTTCTATCAAAAATATACTTACGAAGTTGTTCTAACTTATTAATTTTCACTAACCTTAGATACTTGCCCCTGAGAAATGAAGAAACTCGAGCTCCATCATGTACTATTTACATCATCAACCCCTTTCCCGTCCCCAAAACAATAAGTTCTAGTGGAACAGAACAAACGATGTCGAGCCAAGAGCATGTTGATTTCTATATACTAGAAAAAATGGCGGATGTAAGAATCCACAGCTAATCTAATCAGGTCTTTCAAGTCGCACGTTGCTTTTTACCACATCGTTTCAAACGAAGTTTTACCATAACATTCCTTTAGCTTGGATCCAGTATGTAATTGATTCAATTATGGAATCGTGAATAGTCATTGATTCAATCGATACATAATAATCTATCCTTTTTACGTCTCGGTTTTTCTTCTATATAACGAAAACCCTTTTAAAAGTAAAGACGTAAAAAATTGAAAATTAACTCGATATTGTATGAATAAATTTGGACTCTATTTTTCTAATTTGTAAAGTAGAAAAAATGGGAATTTATTCAAAAAAATATTCGAAAAAAAAAAAAATAAATATGAAAAAATTTTATATATAATTAGTTATACACAATGATTAGATTATAAAAAGAAAAAATTCTACTTGTTTTTAAATCTACATCTTCGAAAGCAAGTAGATTTAGCTTAGAGACGAATAATTCAAAAAGGGAGGGGATAATCTTTATTCTTATATACAATTTGTATTCAAATATGATATACATCATGAATGGATATGCTCTGGGACGGAAGGATTCGAACCTCCGAATAGCGGGACCAAAACCCGTTGCCTTACCGCTTGGCCACGCCCCATTTTCGATTTGACACTAATAAACAGTATTATGTATATTGGTTGTTCGTCAATTCCAGTTCAACATTTCTATAGAAAAATTTGTTGCTAGGATTTATATATGCGTATATATATAGGATAAAACTCAATTTATTGATCATTACGTAGAATTCCATTAAAATATTGTATAGAAGTATAATTGATTCTATTTTTGATTTCAGAATAAAAAGATTTGGAACTGGATAAGTTCAAATCAAAGAAGGATTTTTTTTGGTCTTATCTTATTTGATTCATTTTTTTAGTTTTATTTGAAAATTAATATTCATTTTTTTTTTTTTCAATTTTATTGTATTATGTATATATATTAATAAAATACAATAAAATTGAAAATTCTAATTCAAAAAAAAAAAAGCAAAAAGAATTTTTATTATATTAAAGAACAAAATGTTTGTTATGCTTAATATCTTTAGTTTGGTCTGTATTTGTATTCACTCCGTCCTTTATTCAAGTAGTTTTTTCTCGGCGAAATTGCCTGAAGCCTACGCTTTCTTGAATCCAATTGTAGATATTATGCCACTAATACCCCTACTCTTTTTTCTCTTAGCTTTTGTTTGGCAAGCTGCTGTAAGTTTTCGATGAGATCTTTAATTTGAGTAATGTCTTAAAAAAATTAAGAATTTATTATAAAACTAAAATTCGAACATTTTAACCCATTTTAACCATTTATAAGATCAGATAAGTCTTACAGTGTGAATTCTCGATTCCAATATTGAAATTTTTGGGTATATACAAAAAAAAAATACGGACCATCTCATCATCTACGTTTTTTCAATTGAGAAATCCGAATCAATCCTATTATTCGATTTGAGCCCACCACCAATATAATAACCTAGATTTCAGATATGAAAGAGTATTTTTGATAATAGTATTTATTGATAATTGTAATAAAAGGCTCGACTCTTACTACAAATCAAATCCATTTCCAAAACTCATACATATATACTTATATATATATCCTCCAAATCACTTCATTTTTTAGAAACTTAGTATTAAAATAAATAAAATGTGTAATATAAGAGAATCTATTCTCTTTCTTTGTCGTTTTTTTTTTTATTATCTTGGAGATTTTATAATGCTTACTCTAAAACTATTTGTTTACACGGTAGTGATATTCTTCGTTTCTCTTTTCATCTTCGGATTCCTATCTAACGATCCTGGACGTAATCCAGGACGTGAAGAATAAGAAAAAAAATGGATTCTGTGTTTTTCTTGCTTGTGCTGGATTTATAAATATTTTTAGGATTTTATCTGTTTTACATCTTTAACTAGTAAATAAAAAAAATCAAACAAACAAGGAAAACAAACAAAGAAGTTCCAAAAAAATACCAAATCATCAACGGAAAGAGAGGGATTCGAACCCTCGGTACAAAAATTTGTACAACGGATTAGCAATCCGACGCTTTAGTCCACTCAGCCATCTCTCCCCAATTGAAAAGAATTACTTTGTTTATGTTATATCACATAAACAAGAAGAACAAAAAATGGAACTTGAAAAAATAAGAGACTTCTTTTTATCTTATCTCTTTTTTTTTTTTCTTTTTCTACAGCCAAAGAGCCCGGCCAGTACCAAGTCGGGCTCTTTTTATTCCCATGAATATTGAATAACAATGATTTATTGGAATG